AGCATTCTTGGCGCCAAAATTCGTAATAGTAATAGGAGTCCCTTTTTTTACATTAGGACCAATTCTAGATGGCTTCTTCCAAAACAAGGAAGCCCTTTCGTTCTTATTCATTATTAATAAAGGAGATAAACGCAAATTTCTGTTAATCATTTTTTGCTCTTCCTTACCCCATAGTTTTATTGAATAGAAAGAGCTATTTTGTTTTCCGCTATAATTTTGAAAATGAATGGTTAAATGTCCTTCAAAAGTAAGTAAATAGATCCGAAACATATAAAATGCTGTTAATCCGGCCGTGGCCCAAGCTATTATTGCAAAAATTGGCGAATACAACCAACTGTCACTAAGAATTTCATCTTTGGACCAAAAACAAGCAAGGGGTGGAATACCGCAAAGAGAAAGCGTGCCCACTAAAAAAGAAATTTTTGTAATTGGGACATGTTTTCTTAAACCGCCCATAAAAACCATATTCTGGCTTTTATCTGGACAATATCCAACAACAGCTTCCATAGAATGAATAATTGATCCGGATCCTAAAAACAACAATGCCTTCGAATAAGCATGAGTAATCAAATGAAATAAAGCGGCTCGATAAGACCCCATACCTAGAGCTAACATCATATAACCCAGTTGGGACATTGTAGAATAGGCTAAACCTCTCTTAATATCTTTTTGAGCAAGAGCTAAAGTAGCCCCTAATAATACTGTTATTATACCGATCAAAGATATTATATTCATTATGTAAGGTATAACTATGAAAAGAGGAAGAAGGCGGGCTACAAGAAAAATTCCCGCTGCTACCATCGTGGCAGCATGTATAAGAGCCGAAATAGGAGTAGGTCCTTCCATGGCGTCAGGTAACCATACATGAAGGGGAAATTGCGCCGATTTAGCAACTGCACCGGCAAATAATAGAGAGGCACATAAAGTAACAAATAAAAAATTAACTTCATGATTATAAATCAAGTTATTGAATATTTCGAACAAATCTTGAAATTCAAAACTTCCCGTTATCCAATAAAAACCCAAGATTCCTAATAATAAACCAAAATCGCCTATCCGATTAGTTACAAACGCTTTTTGACAAGCGTTTGCCGCAATGGGTCGTGTGAACCAAAACCCTATTAATAGATAAGAACACATTCCAACTAATTCCCAAAAAATATAAATTTGTATCAAATTAGAACTCGTAACTAATCCCAACATTGAAGTATTGAACAAACTCATATAAGCAAAAAATCTCAAATATCCTTGGTCATAAGACATATAATTGTCACTATAAATAAGAACCAAAATTCCAACAGTAGTGATTAATATTGACATAATAGCGGTAAGTGAATCAATAAAGTAACCAAACTCGAAAGAAAAGTCATTATTGATGGTCCAAGACCATACATATTGATAGATAGAACTTCTATTTATTTGCTGAATAGACAGATCGACCGAAAAAATCATAACTATACTTAACAATAAAATAGTGGGAAAAGTCCACATACGGCGAAGATTTTTTGTTGCCGTCGGGAAAAGTAGGAGTCCCATTCCTATTAAAATAGGAATGGGAAGCGGCACAAAAGGTATAATCCAGGAATATTGATATGTATGCTCCATAAAAACTTTGTTTCTTATTCTTAATTAATCGTTTCTGATTCCCCGGCTCTTTCTTATTGATTGAAAGGGGGCAATAAACAAATCAAGATATTACAAAATTAACTGGAATTTTCTATTCTGAATTTTTAAGCTTTCTCAAATATTTCAAAAATATTCAAATTCCGAAGTTAAGTTAGAAGTAGTCAAATGATATCACTGAGTTACGAATGAAAAAAGAATTTTTTTTTAGTAATATTTTTCTGAAGATATCAATTCTTATTACGTATTACAATAATTTATAGACATAGATCAAGAATACAAAGAATTCCACCGTAAAAGGACTTTATTTTGATATGAAGCATTTGATATGAAGCATAGGAAGGATGTCTGATAACTTGACTTAATAAAATAAAAACGAATTCTTTTAGTTTGAATTATTTTAGTTTGTTTATTCGATATTTGAGTTTATTTATTTGAACAGTTCATTTGAACTGATTGATTGTCTTCCATTTCAATTATTCTTGTGGGAAAGACTATCCGATATTTTCTTTACATATAATTAAAGCAAAAAATGACTATTACTAAAACTAAAATAGTCTTTTTTTTTTCACAATTATGTATCCTTTAACAGATTAACTACGCGTCTCGTTCGAATTTGAAAATGAAAGGGGGGCATACTCTCTCTTCGAGCTTGACCAATTAACAATTAAGAGAAAAAAATTCAAGTTTGTTTTTATTAGGTAGATAAAATGGGTTTTTACACTTTTGGATGTATTTTTCGTGCCTAAATGGAGATGTATAAATTCGAAATGTAGGACGACAAAAAAAATAGTCAGAGATAGAAAAGGAAAGACTTTCTTTTTGACTTTTTTGTTTTTGATTTCATCAATTCGATTTATATGTCATAATATATCCTATAGATTTGAATGGAGATATAATATAAAAATAAAAAAGAAAGGTGAATAGAAATAAAAAAAATTCTATCATATTGTTTTTTCTTGACTAGAAGCATTTTATGTCATTTTCCCATCTCTATTTTTGTTTCTGAAATTAGTAGTAGATATAATCTAGAAAATAGAGAGAATAGATAAATAATGACATAAAGAGACAGATCATTTTAAAAATAGATGTCTTTCACATCCAACTATAGCACTGAATAACTTTTTTTTGAATGGCAGTTCCAAAAAAACGTACTTCTACATCAAAAAAGCGTATTCGAAAAAATGTTTGGAAAAAAAAAGGATATAGGGCGGCATTGAAAGCTTTTTCATTAGCGAAATCTCTTTCTACGGGTAATTCAAAAAGTTTTTTTGTCCAACAAATCAATTTGGAGTAATCTGAATCGGTTTAACTCGAAAATGAGAGAATTTCATTTTTTTTTTATTTCTTAATATTTTGTTTTGAACTAATGATTTTGTCTAATGAATTCTAAGTCCCTTTTATTTTTTAAAAAAGAATAAAGATAAGATAAAAAGTTTTTCTTTTTTGAATATCTTTTTTTTAGTTCGGGCGATGGGGAAAATAAAATAAGAATCCCCATCGCCCATTTATTTGTTATGTTATAATAATTTGTTATTTCTTTTTAGAATATTCAATTTCTAATAAAAAATAATTAAATAAAAATTTTGTTTGTTATACTATAGCTATAGCGAAGCACATAACATATATAAGAGCTTTAGGCAAAATCACTATGTTGTTGAAACTAATCCATTAAGTTTCAATTTTGTAATTTTATGAATCATCATTTATCTGAATTATTATATATCCTTCCTTGCTTTCCACCCAATTGAGCCAATTGAGACAAGCACCCTTTCTAATTTAGTGGAAATACAAATAATGTGTGAATTTGAAGTGATCTAAAAAAAAATCCTATGTTTGTATAAGAAAACAAATCAAGACAGATTTTTAGAATTCAAAATTCGAAATACTTTATTTGAGGTATGGTACAATTATGACAGGAATCGAAACACTTTTTATATAACGTGTAAAGCCTATTCTATTATCTAGTATCTAGTTGGTTTGATAAATTAAATCCTTAAAACGCAAAATCCTAACGATTAATATAATACAAAGGTATGCATGCAAATTACATAAATCTTTTGAAATTGTTAGATGTGGTGCTTGTGATCTCTAAAAATCATATTTTTTTTATTCATTTATTCATTTAATTGATAAGCATTTTTTTATAGATTCATAAAAATCATATAAAAAAATGAGAGATGAAGCATTAAAAAATGAAAATGATAAAAAACACTTTTTTTGGATTCTATCTATGAATTGAAGTTACAACTAGTTAATTTAGTTACAATAAAGGAGTTCCCTTTTTAGGAAAACACAAACTACAAAATCTCTGTTGACAAAATAATGATAATTAAATAAAACGATAGATAAATAATAAAGATTTTTTTTGAATCCGGAAATTTCTATTTAACCGAGTTTGTTTTTTTTTATTCATCAATTTTAATTTAAGGCTTCCTAAAAAATTTTTCATTGAATTGACTTCAATCTCGACGATTGAATAATAAATAGGTTATTATGATTTCGAGCAAGCCGCTATGGTGAAATCGGTAGACACGCTGCTCTTAGGAAGCAGTGCTAGAGCATCTCGGTTCGAGTCCGAGTGGCGGCATAGTATCTTCTAAAAGAGATAGAATAAGTCCTATAATGAATTTAATTCCTGATTTCCATTCCATAAAATCTAGAAACCCTTGCTTTTTCAGAATTTTTATGATTTTTTCAACTTTAGAGCATATATTAACTCATATATCCTTTTCGGTCGGTTCAATTGTAATTACAATTCATTTTTTAACCTTATTAGTCGATGAAGTCATAGCACTAGATGATTCATCAGAAAAGGGCATGATAGTTACCTTTTTTTGTATAACAGGATTATTAGTCACTCGTTGGATTTATTCAGGACATTTACCATTAAGTGATTTATATGAATCGTTAATCTTTCTTTCTTGGGGGTTCTCCCTTATTCATACGGTTTCCCTTTTTAAAAGACGTAAAAATGATTTAGGCGCAATAACCGCACCAAGTGCTATTTTTACTCAAGGCTTTGCCACGTCGGGTCTTTTAACCAAAATGCATGAATCCACAATATTAGCGCCTGCTCTCCAATCCCAGTGGTTAATGATGCACGTAAGTATGATGATATTGGGCTATGCAGCTCTTTTATGTGGATCATTATTATCAGTAGCTCTTCTAGTCATTACATTTCGAAAAGTCATAAAACTTATTGGTAAAAACAATAATTTAGTAAATCAGTCATTTTCGTTTGGCGAAATCCAATACATGAATGAAAGAAGCAATCTTTTATTAAACACTTACTTTCTTTCTTCTAAAAATTATTACAGGTATCAATTAACTCAACAATTGGATCGTTGGAGTTATCGTATTATTAGTCTCGGGTT